TGAGATTCAAAAAAGTTTTCTTTTAGATGAGCTAAGAACCGATAGAATGAACTAAAAAGTTCTGCATCATGAACTTTGTATCGCGCATACATCAATCACTTACTTAGATGGGCCTCAGAAAGTCATATAATGTATGAGGAAATGAAGAAATAGAAAAAGATATGAGAGAGGATCCGATTCTATTTGTACTGGATCTGAGATGAATCTTATCTATTTTCATCTTTTAACTTCCCGAAACTCTAACTTTTTTTAGTTTTGGGCACTTCAACTAATTTTGAAATATGTATGAAGTATTAATATTCATTTTACATGAGAAGAGACACAATATGAACAAATAAATAAAAAAGAAAAAATAAAATATATAATCAATTTCGAAAAAAACTATCTACCCATCTATCTATAAAATAAATGGGGTAGATCGCATGATAACTAGATAAATAACTTACGTATATGTCATGATCTCGACATATGTATATCGATCCATATTGGTTAATTTATAGACATGGATACTCATCAAAAAATTCATCATGTGCCAGGAACCAGATTTGAACTGGTGACACGAGGATTTTCAGTCCTCTGCTCTACCAACTGAGCTATCCCGACCGTTCCCCTTTCTGGTGCATCATCTCCTCATTTTACTAGATAACTGGGGTTTATGTCAATTAAAATTAAAAAAGGACGAAAAGTATTATAAAGTCTTATCTAGGTACCGGAATTTCTTGGGTCTTCAAAAAGAGGGACTTTGTCTATAAGTTTTAGTACGAGTAATGCTATGGATTGTGAATCACTCAAATGAGTACTACTTATTCAAAGATATTTATTTGTACGTATATAATATATATCACAAGTCTTTTGATATGAGAAAACCTTTTACGTCCGGATCGATCCATTTCATTTTCATTTGGAAAAGAGAAAAAAAGAGAACCATCTAATGAAAAAAAAAAGATAACTAGTTAGGGAGTGAAATAAGCTTTTGGGGATAGAGGGACTTGAACCCTCACGATTTTTAAAGTCGACGGATTTTCTTCTTATTCTAAATTTCATTGTTGTCAGTATTGACATGTAGAACTGGACTCTCTCTTCATTCTCGTCCGATTAATCAGTTCTTCAAAAAATCTATCAGACTATGGAGTGAATGGTTTGATGAATGAATATTTGATTCTTTTTTCAACTTGGAATCGATTCACAATCACAAGAATTCTTCCATTTTTTTCTCATATAAATTTTTTCATTTCATAAATATATAAAATTCATAAATATATAAAAATGAGAAAAAAAAATACCGATTCAGGTTGTTATTAATTATTTGATATAGTTGAGTACGTATATGCTTCACCCTTTTTTTTTTGGATTGGAATTTTGATGGAAGAATTCTGATAACAACACAGCACAGTCAACCCCATTTGTTAGAACAGCTTCCTTTGAGTCTCTGCACCTATCCTTTTTTTCTTGCTTTCTGAACCTTTTCTTTTGAAAAGAAAAAAGGAGTTGGCTCAGGATTGCCCATTTTTTTTAATTCCAGGGTTTCTCTGAATTTGAAAATTTGCACTTAGTAGGTTTCCATACTAAGGCTCAAGCCAATTAAGTCCGTAGCGTCTACCGATTTCGCCATATCCCCTTTTAGTTTATTTAAGATTAGGATCTCAGTGTGATGTCCTTCCCCCTTAATTTGTTCATTTATGCCAGAACCATCGAATTCCTTAGATTTGCTATGGATTACTATACCGAAGGGTGTTTCCTCCTATTTTATTTTTTGTCTATCTTCTTTCATCTCTATCGGAAGCCTATATTTGATCGGTCTAATCAGAAATGATTCTATCATTTCTGTAGCTGCAATTCAATATGGATGGATATATACCATATATATGGTCCTCTTCTTTCATTTTACCATGCAATTTGTAATACTCAAAGGGTCGATTCTTTGTTTTTCATCTTAGTCTCTGAATAAAAGCATAAGAATATCTTATTATGTTATTCTAATTAGGATTCGGTTTTCTTAGGACAAACTTCTATAACTAAAATCGAAAATTGAAATTCTATTTATTTTAATTATATTAGTATTTTTTTCTATTAATTTTTTTATTATATTAATAATGTAATGAAATTTTTTTCAAATTGAATTTAAATAGAATCTAATTGTTCTAGACGAAAAATATTCTATTTATATATAATATATATAAATTAGAAAAATGAAAAAGATAAAAATAAACTAAATTCAATATTTATTTGAAATTCATATTCGAAAAGATGAAAAAAAAAGAATAGTTAATAGCTAAGCCTAAACTAAGATATAGTTTATTTATTGATTATTGAATTCTTATACATGTAGAATTTCTGTGAGCCCGCTTAGCTCAGAGGTTAGAGCATCGCATTTGTAATGCGATGGTCATCGGTTCGACTCCGATAGCCGGCTTTTTTCTATTTTTATTTATTTGTTCGATTTTTTTATGGATAATTTTTTTAAATCAAAAAACAAAGAATAAGGGCGCCTTTTCCCTTTTTAAAAAAGTGAAAAAGTTACCAACCTATTATGTCGTAGAAATTTCCAACTATGAAAAAAAGGAAAAGAAAGAGTCTTTTTCCTGATTTGTTCTGCCGAGCTTTACCCCTTTTTTTTTACTTACATTTTTTAATTTTAATACAAAAAAATATATAATACAAAACTGGGTTCGTATATGATATTTATACACTTCATCTCATTATTTATTGTATTACAATAAATAATGAGATTTAACTTCATTTAGTTTTATTTAATTGAGTTTTATTTTGTAAAATGAAATATATATATATAAATTATTAAATTTAAATAAAGAAAATAAATTAAGGAGTCTTTATGTCGCGTTACCGAGGGCCTCGTTTCAAAAAAATACGTCGTCTAGGGGCTTTACCTGGACTAACTAATAAAAGGCCTAGAGCCGGAAGTGATCTTAGAAACCAACCGCGTCCCGGGAAAAGATCTCAATATCGTATTCGTCTAGAAGAAAAACAAAAATTACGTTTTCATTATGGTATTACGGAACGACAATTACTTAAATACGTTCGTATCGCCAGAAAAGCCAAAGGGTCAACAGGTCAGGTTTTACTACAATTACTTGAAATGCGTTTGGATAACATCCTTTTTCGCTTGGGTATGTCTCCGACTATTCCCGGAGCCCGCCAATTAGTTAACCATAGACATATTTTAGTTAATGGTCGTATAATAGATATACCAAGTTATCGTTGCAAACCCCAAGATACTATTATGGCGAGGGATGAACAAAAATCCAGAGCTCTAATTCAAAATTATCTGGATTCATACCCCCGTGAGGAATTGCCCAAACATTTGACTCTTCACCCATTTCCGTATAAAGGATTAGTCAATCAAATAATAGATAGTAAGTGGGTCGGTTTGAAAATAAACGAATTGCTAGTGGTAGAATATTATTCCCGTCAGACTTAACCCTAAATAAAATACAACGAGTTCGGACAATTTGACCCCTTTCTTTCACCAAACTAAATTAACTTAAAGTTTCAAGTTAAAGTCAGGGGTTTAATCCGGATTTTTTCCCACTCATATATCCTACCCCGTCCCGGATTTTTCCTATTCATGTATCATAGATCGGCAGAAATATTTGAATTCCTTGTCCATTCTTTCTAGTATTTTAGGTACCGCTAGAAATAGAATATATCAAAATAAAAAAAAGAAGGACCTAACTGTTAGGTTCTAATAATGGTATTTCTTGTTGTTTGATTTGTTACAGTTAGGGATGTTGACGAATTAGGTGAAAAGTACGGAAAGAGAGGGATTCGAACCCTCGGTAAACAAAAGCCTACATAGCAGTTCCAATGCTACGCCTTGAACCACTCGGCCATCTCTCCTACACAATACAAGAACGATTATGACTCAGAAACCGAAAAAATAGCGAGACATTACTATAATTCGTATTTCTATTAATATTCTATTTTTGTTTGGTTTGGATAGGTACGACCAAATAGACCGGATTAAATCAATGAATTGGAACGAATCAACTGATTGATTGGTTTATGTTTTTTAGACCATGTATGATTAATGGATACTCTTCGACCATAGTATAGTTCTATTTCGATTTAGACTACAATTCCATAAAAATTAGAAAATTCCTTTCTAGTTTTAAAGTTCTCACCAACAAATCCCTTATCTCATCGATCTATTACAAATTAATGACTCGTCCCATGGATATTTCTATTTAATTGTATAGTGTATACTTGCTATGGACACAACAAAAATAAACGGTTATTCTATTTCCATCATAGAATGATTATTCGATTCTTTTTCTTTTCCTCTTTGGATCCCCTTCCTTTTTAGATCATAATTCAATCAAAACTTTTTTTGACCTAATCGAAAAATTCCTTGATTCTTCCGCTTCAATGAAATCGGAATAGTTCCTATACTACTACATTTTATTTTTATGAATTCGAATGGTATTCAACTATTTCTTATTGATTTTTGAAAAAGGAACAATTTGGAATAAAAAAAAAAAAAATATATATATAAAATATTAAGTAATAAAAAAAAATATAAATATAAATATTAAGTAATTAAGTAAAAGGTTCGTATCTTTATGTAAATTTATTTTGTTTGGAAATGAATCTGTTTTTATGTTACTTCGTACTGTACAAATCCTTTGTTTGTGGAATCGTTTTCCCACAAGGGGAAATTATAGAATGGATTGATACCTATGCCGAGATCGCGGATAAATGGAAATTTTATTGATAAGACCTTTTCAATTGTGGCCAATATCTTATTACGAATAATTCCGACAACTTCAGGAGAAAAAGAGGCATTTACTTATTATAGAGATGGTGTGATTTGATTTTTTTTTATTTAGTTAATTTGACTGCTCCTAGTTTTACGAGAAAGGCACACGATTCGGGATAGCAAAGAAAAAATATTCTTATTCTATATTTATAGAAATAAACCTACGCTTGTTGAAGGTGAAGTTTAGAAATAGAACAATTCCTTCTGTCGTGTATCCCCGATT